ACGGAGTTATGCAATAAAAAGACCCACTTGTCATATAAGGATTGTATTGAAAGATACATCTTTCTATGAAGAAGAAGATTTCTTTTGCTTAAAAAAATCCGAATGGAAAAAAAAAAAGAAGTACACAGATATGACATATCATTATATGTATAATAGTGGGGGATTATGGGACAAAAAATAAATCCACTTGGTTTCAGACTTGGTACAACCCAAGGTCATCATTCTATTTGGTTTGCACAAGCCAAAAATTATTCCGAGGGTCTACAAGAAGATCAAAAAATACGAAATTGTATCAAGAATTATATACAAAAAAATATGAGAATATCCTCTGGTGTAGAGGGAATTGCACGCATAGAAATTCGAAAAAGAATTGATCTGATTCAAGTCATAATCTATATGGGATTCCAAAAGTTATTACTAGAAGGCAAGACACGAAGAATCGAAGAATTACAGATGAATGTACAAAAAGAACTTAATTGTGTGAACCGAAAACTCAACATTGCTATCACAAGAATTACAAACCCTTATGGGCACCCTAATATTCTTGCAGAATTTATAGCCGGACAATTAAAGAATAGAGTTTCATTTCGCAAAGCAATAAAAAAGGCTATTGAATTAACCGAACAGGCAGATACAAAAGGAATTCAAGTACAAATTGCAGGTCGCATCGACGGAAAAGAAATTGCACGTGTCGAATGGATCAGAGAAGGTAGGGTTCCTCTCCAAACCATTCGAGCTAAAATTGACTATTGTTCCTATGGAGTCCGAACGGTCTATGGAGTATTAGGCATCAAAATTTGGATATTTGGGGAATAAGAATACTTTCCTTGTCTTTACTCTTTACACTATATCCATTGATAAAAAAAAATAGAATAAAAAAAAAACTTTTTCTCTTAAATCAAAAAAATAAGCAATTCTGTAAGGTTGAATAAAAATTTGATTGATGATTTCATATAATTGCTATGCTTAGTGTGTGACTCGTTGGTTTTTTTTATAGGATAGAATTCCAAAAAAATGGACAGACCCCTACTGTGAACTAATAACTATAGAACTAATAACCAACTCATCGTTTCACATTATCTGGATACAAAAAAGCAGTCAAGATATGATATATTGGTCATATCATTGTAGCAACTGAAATCTTTCTTGCATAAAAAAAAATCAATCTGATTATGATATAAAAAAAGTATGCAGATAAAAGGAAGATTGAGAGAAAGAAAGAAAAAGAATATCAATGATATAGGATTCCAATATATGTAAGGTTTATGAGTCATCTCATAAAAGGCAGTGTAATAAAGCATCAATACTGATTAATCCATAACTATATGAATCTATTCATAGAAAAAAATCAAGAGCCTCGAGCCAATAAAGACTGAGAAGATTGACTCAAGAACAAATTTCATGAGGGGCTCCATTATAGAATTCAAACCTAACCATTAATTGCGAAGCGATGGGAACGATGGAACCTATGAATACGTAAGATTCTATTGAAAAATGAATCCTAATAATTCATTAGGGGGGATGGCGGAACGAACCAGGGACCAATTCATTTATTCCGAGAATTCATGAGCTAACCCTACAACTAAAATAGATATTGAAAGAGTAAATATTCGCCCGCGAAAGTTTTTATTAGATTACTCAATCTTCTTTTACATTACTCAATCTTGTTCGATCCAATATGATAATATGATCGATCAAAGGCAAAACAAAATAAAGATTCGTTATAAAAAAACGACATTATCTCATTATCTATAAATAAAAATAATTATCTAGAAAAAAAATACATGTTTAAGTATATATCCAAACAAGATATAGAAATTTCTAATAGATTAGATGAAATCTCAAAGAATCCATGATTCAGTATATTGTCATAAAATTATAAAATTCGAATCGTTTCACTCGCGAGGAGCCGGATGAGAAGAAACTCTCATGTCCGGTTCTGTAGTAGAGGTGGAATTGAGAAAGAACCATCAACTATAACCCCAAAAGAACCCGATTTCGTAAACAACATAGAGGAAGAATGAAAGGAATATCTTATCGAGGTAATCGTATTTGTTTCGGTAAATATGCTCTTCAGGCACTTGAACCCGCTTGGATTACATCTAGACAAATAGAAGCAGGGCGACGAGCAATGACAAGAAATGTGCGCCGTGGTGGAAAAATATGGATACGTATATTTCCAGACAAACCAGTTACAGTAAGACCTACGGAAACACGTATGGGTTCGGGTAAAGGATCTCCCGAATATTGGGTAGCTGTCGTTAAACCAGGTAGAATACTTTATGAAATGGGGGGAGTAGCAGAAAATATAGCCAGAAAGGCTATTTCAATAGCGGCGTCCAAAATGCCTATACGAACTCAATTTATGATTTCGGGATAGGAACGTAGAACCAAAGGAAAGAAGTCTTGGGGATAAAAAAACAATTGCAGGTTTCTTTTTGACAAACAATATTTCTTTTTTTTTTACTTCGCCCTTTGCATTAACATTGAAAGAACAGATTAAAAAATAATATGATTCAACCTCAAAGCCATTTGAATGTAGCGGATAACAGCGGGGCCCGAGAATTAATGTGTATTAGAATCATAGGAGCTAGTAATCGCCGATATGCTCATATCGGTGACATTATTGTTGCTGTGATCAAGGAAGCATTACCAAACACACCTCTAGAAAGATCAGAAGTGATCAGAGCTGTAATTGTACGTACTTGTAAAGAACTTAAACGTGACAACGGTATGATAATACGATATGATGATAATGCTGCAGTTGTGATTGATCAAGAAGGAAATCCAAAAGGAACTCGAGTTTTTGGTGCGATTGCCCGAGAATTGAGACAGTTAAATTTCACTAAAATAGTTTCATTAGCACCTGAGGTATTATAAGATGAGATCATACGTAATATAGTTCTATTATACATAGTATTTGGATGAAATAGATTAATTAGTGGATTAGGTTGTATCTGACGCATATCCCTTTATTTAATAAATAAAATATAAAAATAAATAAAAAATAGCATGTTGATTATATCAAAAATGGGAGGCAACCCAAAATTTAGTTTATCATGGGTAGGGATACTATTGCTGACATAATAACCTCTATACGAAATGCTGACATGAATAGAAAAGGGACGATTCAAATAGCATCCCCTAACATCACGGAAAACATTGTTAAAATACTTTTAAGAGAAGGTTTTATCAAAAACGTGAGGAAGCATCAGGAAAACAACAAATATTTTTTGGTTTTAACCCTACGACATAGAAGGAATAGGAAAGGACCCTATCGAACTATTTTAAATTTAAAACGTATCAGTAGGCCTGGCCTACGAATCTATTCGAACTATCAACGAATTCCTAGAATTTTAGGCGGGATGGGGATTGTAATTCTTTCGACTTCTCGAGGTATAATGACAGACCGAGAGGCTCGACTCGAAAGAATCGGCGGAGAAATTTTGTGTTATATATGGTAATCTTTCTGATATCCGAATTGGATCCGGAATTTCCTATTTGTCAAAAGAAAAAAGGGTGGGTTAGTTGATATCATTCCTACTACATTAGGTGATACTTCTAGGGCTTTTACCTAGAATGAAAGAACAAAAAAATGGATTCATGAAGGTTTCATTAATGAATCACTTCTCCTTCTAAATGGTATGTATGCTCGGGGTTTTTCGATAATGAAGATCTAATTCTAGGTTATGGTTCATGAAGGATCCGACGGAGTTTTATACGTATACGATGGGGGGGGGAGGGGCAAAATTGAAGTAAGTCATTATGATTCAACCAGAGGGCGTATAATTTATAGATGCCACAACAAGGATTCGAATGATTAGGTTGTTTTTTCAACTTCAGCATTCCCTTCATGGGGATACAATTTGAGGTTCAACATTTCAAGAAACTTATTTTCTTCCAATAAATAGAGTCAGAATTAAGTTAAGGAACGACAACTATGAAAATAAGGGCCTCCGTTCGTAAAATTTGTGAAAAATGTCGACTGATCCGTAGGAGGGGACGAATTCTAGTAATTTGTTCTAATCCGAGACATAAACAAAGACAAGGATAATCTTTTGAAAGGGGGCTCTCTAACGTAAAGGACCCAATGAAAAAAATAGGATCTGTTTTGACATGAAATGGATATATCCATATATCTCGAATTTCTATTTATGAGATGATAAAGTATGGCAAAATCTAGACCAAGAACTGGTTCACGTACGAATGCCCGTAGTGATTCACGTAAAAGTATACGTAGAATACCAAAGGGAGTTATTCATGTTCAAGCAAGTTTCAACAATACTATTGTGACTGTTACAGATGTACGGGGTCGGGTAATTTCTTGGTCCTCCGCCGGTACTTGTGGATTCAATGGTACAAGAAGGGGGACGCCATTTGCTGCTCAAACCGCAGCAGGAAATGCTATTCGGACAGTAGTAGATCAAGGTATGCAACGAGCAGAAGTCATGATAAAAGGTCCTGGTCTCGGAAGAGATGCAGCATTACGAGCTATTCGTAGAAGTGGTATACTATTAAATTTCGTACGTGATGTAACCCCTATGCCACATAATGGCTGTAGACCTCCTAAAAAAAGACGTGTGTAGAAATGAAAATAAAAGAGATTTCAAGAGAAATAAACGATTCAATGATCTGATCAAATAATATTATTATGGTTCGAGAGAAAGTAAGAGTATCTACTCAGACACTACAGTGGAAGTGTGTTGAATCAAGAGCAGACAGTAAGCGTCTTTATTATGGACGCTTTATTCTATCTCCACTTATGAAAGGGCAAGCCGATACAATAGGCATTGCGATGCGAAGAGCTTTGCTTGGGGAAATAGAAGGAACATGTATCACCCGTGCAAAATTTGAAAAAATACCACATGAATATTCTACCATAGTAGGTATTCAAGAATCAGTACATGAAATTTTAATGAATTTGAAAGAAATTGTATTGAGAAGTAATCTGTATGGAACTCGCAACGCGTCTATTTGTGTCAAGGGTCCTGGATGTGTAA